TCAGATTTTTGAGATTGACAATGATAGTTCTTTTATGTTTATGAGTGAACTAGAAAGTTTTTTTTCTAGTTATTTGAATAGTGGGTCCAAGAACTACTATTATCATTACATGTATGATACTCAATCTAGTTGGAATAATCACATTAATAGTTGCATTAATAATTATCTTCATTTTGAAGTTAGTATTAATAGTTCTATTTCAGGTGATACCGATTATTACAGTAACAGTTATAATTATAATTATAGTTTCATTTATACTGAAAGTAGTGAAAGTGGGAATTCGAGTATAAAAACTAGTAATAATGGCAGCGATCTCAATATAAGAGAGGAGTCTAATGATTTCGATATAAATCAAAGATACAAACATTTATGGGTTCAATGCGAAAATTGTTATGGATTAAATTATAAAAAATTTTTTAAGTCAAAAATGAATATTTGTGAACAGTGTGGATATCATTTGAAAATGAGTAGTTCAGATAGAATCGAACTTTTGATTGATTCGGGCACTTGGAATCCTATGGATGAAGAGATGGTCTCTATGGACCCTATTGAATTTCATTCAGAGGAAGAACCTTATAAAGATCGTATTGATTTTTATCAAAGAAAAACGGGTTTAACTGAAGCTGTTCAAACAGGCATAGGTCAACTAAATGGTATTCCAATAGCAGTTGGGGTTATGGATTTTCAGTTTATGGGAGGTAGTATGGGATCCGTAGTCGGCGAGAAAATCACCCGTTTGATCGAGTATGCTACTAATCGATCTTTACCTGTCATTATTGTGTGTGCTTCTGGGGGAGCACGCATGCAAGAAGGAAGTTTGAGCTTGATGCAAATGGCTAAAATATCTTCTGCTTTATATGATTATCAATCAAATAAAAAGTTATTCTATCTATCAATCCTGACATCTCCTACAACTGGTGGAGTAACAGCCAGTTTTGGTATGTTGGGAGATGTCATTATTGCTGAACCAAATGCCCACATTGCATTTGCGGGTAAAAGAATAATTGAACAAACATTGAATAAAACAGTACCCGATGGTTCACAAGCGGCTGAGTATTCATTCCATAAGGGCTTATTCGACCCAATCGTACCACGTAATCCTTTAAGGGGTGTTCTGAGTGAGTTATTTCAGCTCCACGGTTTCTTTCCTCTGAATCACAATTCAATATATTAAAGTATAGCACTCGATTCAATTCAATTATTTGTAGCGAACGAGTATTTAGTTCATCGTAAAAAAAAAAACTTAAGTTAAGAAGAGTGGTGTTTTCTTTGGTGACATAAGTTCCACTTGTAGTAAGAGCCGGAAGTTTTGGATAATTATTATTTTTTCCTCCAGATCGATTATTCTATTTTTTATCTTATCCCTAATTCCTGATTACTAATCATGAATCCTTTATAAATCAATTAGGATAAACAAAGATAAAAGAGTTAAGTTTCTCTTTCCGAGGAATTGGGGGAAGGGAAGACATTAATAAAAAAAGAATTTTATTTGGCCTTCTTAACGTATTAATTTCATTTTAATAGAGACAATAATATAAATATATCTTATTATCTTATTAATAATATATCATATTTGAATCTTAATATTAATTATAAGATATAAGATTCAAATATGATATATTATAGAAAGGAGTGAAAGAACCCTCACTTTGATTTTTTATTATAGAATCGAGTTACCGTTTGCTTTGTTGGATTCGATTAGTGAAAGTCGCGAACTCATAATAAACTCTTAAATACCCTTAGTAAAAAAAAATAGAAAGAATCAAAAAGGATGGAAGAAGAAGAATAGGAAAGTTTTTTATATTAAAGTGAATTATCATACATATTTATGTAGAACGATGAATTAGGTACACTTAATTCAGGTCTATATTCCTTGCACTTATTAACTACTTAATATTATTTATATTAGATATACTTATCATAAGATATCTTTAAAATACAAATATTAAATTGGGGCACCCATTCTATGACAGATCTACCCTCTATTTTTGTGCCTTTAGTGGGCCTAGTATTTCCGGCAATTGCAATGGCTTCTTTATTTCTTCATGTCCAAGAAAATAAGATTGTCTAGATTCGATGAGAGCAAATCTCATCAATTTATTTCAACACTGGATCATAATACACATATTTATTTAGTCTAATATGGTACGATATGTGGCTCTTTCCGAACACAAATGAGAGACTCATATGCATACGGATACACGATATCTACATAAATGCAGATTATATATGGGTATAGCTGGTTAAAAATGGATCGGCGAATAGTTTGAAATATAAAGTCAATTTATCTAACTAATTACTCCTAATAGTTCCCGTCAAAATAGTGCTAGTTGATGAGAGTTACTTGGGGGTCAAGAAAAGTAAAGTCAAATTCATTTGGGTTATTCTCTCAATTCCAATCGAATACAACCTTAATATAGTAAGTATAGTATGAACTGGCGATCAGAGCATATCTGGATAGAACTTATAACGGGGTCTCGAAAAACAAGTAATTTTTTTTTGGCCTGTAGCCTTTTTTTAGGTTCATTAGGATTCTTAGTGGTTGGGACTTCCAGTTATCTCGGTAGGAATCTTATATCCATATTTCCATCTCAGCAAATATTTTTTTTTCCGCAAGGAATCATAATGTCTTTTTATGGGATCGCAGGTCTATTTATTAGCTCCTATTTGTGGTGTACAATTGCGTGGAATGTAGGTAGTGGTTATGACCGATTTGATAGAAAAGAAGGAATTGTTTGTATTTTTCGTTGGGGATTTCCTGGAATAAATCGTCGCATTTTCCTTCGTTTCCTTATGAGAGATATCCAATCCATCAGAATGGAGGTTAAAGAGGGTCTTTATCCTCGTCGTGTCCTTTATATGGAAATAAGAGGCCAAGGGGCGGTTCCCTTGACTGGCACTGATGAGAATCTTACTCCACGAGAAATTGAACAAAAAATTGCCGAATTAGCCTATTTCTTGCGTGTACCAATCGAAGTATTTTGAAATGAAGAATTTAATGTTTTCTCAGTATGAGGGAGGGGACTTGCTAATTCCCTTTTTAATACAATTGAAGTTTCTTCAAAAAACTTATTTGATTAAAACATATTAGATTTGATTTCTCCCTTCTGTTAGCGGGTAAACCCACATGGAATAAAACAAAAGTGGGAGATTTTATATGGAACAACTAAATTCTAATAAAAATCCATTTTTTCTATACCAAAACCCCTTTTTTATGCGCAGGGAGCCCCTAATTTAGAATTTATACTAAATAAAATTTTATATAATTTATACTAATAAAAATAAAAAGTCTAATTAAGTATGCATTCATTAAACATATTCGAACATTTATTTTGTAATACAGAATTCATCTTTTTAGACCCAATATTTCGAATTTATAGGTTACATTATTCCTGGACTGTGGTTAGGTGGTGAAACATTTCGAAATAATTATCCGAGAAGGCATTTTTTGTTTCGAAATCCAAATCATATTCGTTACTTCTAGTGGATTTTCGAGTATTCATTGATAGGATCAAATAACAAATGGAGATGAAATTAGTTGGAATTTACCCAATGGAGATATCTCAATATTTTCTAAATACAAGGACTAAATTTTGACACAAAAATGGGAATAAATTCATCGGTTCGATACGATACCTTAGTTATAGAATCTGTGTTCAGATAAATATCTGATAAAATCCACGAATGCAGCGGATTCATTAACAATTTACAGATAAAAAATGAAAAAAAAAAAAAAAAATCATTGACTTCCCTCCCATATCTTGTATCCATAGTATTTTTGCCCTGGTGGGTCTCTCTTTCATTTAATAAAAGTCTGGAACCTTGGGTTATAAATTGGTGGAATACCCGGCAATCCGAAACTTTCTTGAATGATATTCAAGAGAAAAGGATTCTAGAAAAATTTATAGAATTAGAAGAACTATTCCTCTTGGACGAAATGATAAAGGAATACCCTGAAACACAGATACAAAAGCTTCGTATAGGAATACACAAGGAAACGGTACAATTAGTCAAAACACACGATGAGTATAATCTCCATATCATTTTTAATTTATCGACAAATATAATCTGTTTCGCTATTCTAAGTGGTTATTGTATTCTGGGTAATGAAGAACTTGTTATTCTTAATTCTTGGGTTCAGGAATTCCTGTATAACTTGAGTGACACAATAAAAGCTTTTTCAATTCTTTTAGTTACTGATTTATGGATCGGATTTCATTCAACCCATGGTTGGGAACTTATGATTGGTTCAGTCTACAACGATTTTGGATTGGCTCATAACGATAAAATTATATCTGGTCTTGTTTCCACTTTTCCAGTTATTCTAGATACAATTGTGAAATATTGGATCTTCCATTATTTAAATCGTGTATCTCCTTCGCTTGTAGTCATTTATCATTCAATCAACGAATAAAGAACTCATTTGGTCTCTTGATATCAATCAAATAAGAATGTTTCTTCGTGTTTAAAGAATAAAGAAAGTATTTTCAATCTTACTTATTCTTTATTTATACTTATACCTGTTCAAGGTATTCGTCCCATATTCTAGTACAATTATTCCAGTACAATGGCAGACTCGTGGATAGGGAACTACACTAATTAGTTACCTTTCTAATTTATTGTAGAAATTCTGGGATCAATGATTGAACCATGCAAAATAGAAATATTTTTTCTTGGGTAAAGGAACAGATGACTCGATCCATTTCTGTATCAATCATGATATATGTAATAACTCGGGTATCTATTTCAAATGCATATCCCATTTTTGCGCAGCAGGGTTATGAAAATCCGCGTGAAGCAACTGGACGAATTGTATGTGCAAATTGCCATTTAGCTAATAAGCCCGTGGATATTGAAGTTCCGCAAACTGTACTTCCTGATACTGTATTTGAAGCAGTTGTTCGAATCCCTTATGATATGCAACTGAAACAAGTTCTTGCTAATGGGAAAAAGGGGGCTTTGAATGTGGGAGCTGTTCTTATTTTACCCGAAGGATTTGA